GGCTCAAGATAATATATATTTCGGGAATATACAATTACGCTATATACGATCTAGAGAAATAGTAAAAAAATTACGATATTAGAGAGTTGTAAAAAAAGGAAAGAGATCTAAAAGAAAAGATCTTTTTCCTAAAATTCCCCTTTCATTCATTTAATTTCATTTCATTTAATCTCATACCCCCCCTCAATGAATATTCACTTTATGTTGGTCAGACTATTCAAATTATTATTTTAATAATTTGAATTTAGTAATAATTTGAATTTAGAATAAGAATTCTCGTAATATATGTTTATGACGTGTGATTAAATAAAAAAGACGAAACAATTACGGTTTCAGTTGATTTTATTCAACGATTGACCAAAAGAAAATATTAGTAAATAATAAATTCAATTGCATGAACTTAGATCAATCAAATAATTATATTTCTATGCAACGGTTTGCCTAATCAATTTGTCCATTTCGATTGTATCCGGGGGGAATAATGATAAAGAAAAGGGAAGGGAGAAAAGAATTTTCAAAAAAAGGGATTCATAAAAAAACGGGTTGCTTCGAAGAGGGAGGGGTCGAACCGGGTATATGGAATGTAATTGAATGGCTATAAGTCAATTATTGTAGATGATTGATTCTTGAATCCGATTGAATCTAAGATGAATGACTGATTGGTTTCCGTTATGGAAGAAAGACATGTATATGTGATATATTGACTAGTTATAAAAGATAGATTTCATTTGTCCTATTACTTACTGTGAAAATTTAGATAGGGATTCCAATAGAAGTCCTTCCGTCTCATTATGACTGGGAATTGAATGAATAAACAGATGAAATCAAGAAAATATGGAAGAATTCAAATAACAGTTCGGAATCAAGAAATGGAAGAACGGAAGTCGTATGGGTTCACAAAGACTCTGTGGATAGAAACTAAAGTGGATAGAAACTAAAAAAGATATATCGAAATCGAAGTAGTTCTGATGATTCGATAATATTATTTTATTATATTACCTCAACTCGAAGTTCTTAGTTATTTTGACTGGATGAATCCTAGCGATGGAATAATTAAGTGATAATTCATTGGTTGATTGTATCATTAACCATTTCTTTTTTTTTTTTTGGTACGAGGAACTTATCATGAATCCACTGGTTTCTGCCGCTTCCGTTATTGCTGCTGGATTGGCCGTAGGGCTTGCTTCTATTGGACCTGGAGTTGGTCAAGGAACTGCTGCCGGCCAAGCTGTAGAGGGTATCGCGAGACAGCCCGAGGCTGAGGGAAAAATACGAGGTACTCTATTGCTTAGTCTAGCTTTTATGGAAGCTTTAACAATTTATGGACTGGTTGTAGCATTAGCACTTTTATTTGCGAATCCTTTTGTTTAATCTTAGAAATATGAAAAATAGATATTTTTCATATTTTATTAACTTGGACTTGTCGTTTGCTTTTTCGAATTATATCAAAATTTAACTCCTACAATTATGTTTATGTATTCGTTGAGAAAATAACCTACGGGAAGGGCTGATTTGCGGGTGAGGAATTAGCATACCGACTCGCTTTCATCCTTCCCGTTCGTAGTCCAAGGAAAACTCTTTTTAGGAAGTGCTGTAACAAAAGGGGTAGTTCATAGTTTATAACTCGGATATTTTTTGACTCGATTTCAAAATAGGAAGGAAACAAATAAAAGAAGAAAAAAGAGGTAATAGAAAAAGAACTCTGTTCGGTTTTTTAGTCTATATATAACAGGAGATCATATGAAAAATGTAACCGATTCTTTCGTTTCTTTGGGCCACTGGCCATCTGCCGGGAGTTTCGGGTTTAATACCGATATTTTAGCAACAAATCCAATAAATCTAAGTATAGTGATTGGTGTATTGATCTTTTTTGGAAAGGGAGTGTGTGCGAGTTGTTTATTTCAAGAATCGGCTGGATCCAACCAGCTGTACCTTTTTCCGTTCTAACTAGGAAGAAAAAGGTGCATGATCTCGCGAATTACTTCTGAATTAATTAAGAAATTATATGTAAGAACCATAGCATTTCGTGATTTATTGGTCAATCTCCTTTGATTCTCTATCAACCAATAATGTGGGAACATTAAGTTAACATGGTTAAACCAAACCGTTTGAAGTCTAGATGCAGCATGGTACTCTTTCTACCACTATGTTAATATAGCGATGGTTTCCAAATGAATATTTTATCGATATAGAACACTCATATCGATAAAATGATTTGAACCACTTATTGTAATAAAAATGGGCATTTCATCCCCTTTTTCCAATGCTGAATAGACGACCTATGTTTTATATATAAGTAAGAAGAATTTTTTGGATTTGAAAAAAAAAAAAGAAACAACTTTGCTGACAATTACATATTTTTATTTTGTCAGAAGAGTCCTCTGAATATTTTGGTCTTGCATTAGTTTCAATATGTTTTTGGAAGATGAACAAAGAAGAGAGGATAGGCTCATTACATTTATAAAAAAAGATATGAGAATTTACCTTGAGCGTGAGAGCC